AAATACGTTTCGTTTATAGGATTAAACAAAAGGATTCGCAAATAAAAGTGCTAAGGCTACAACTAATCCATAAATTGTTAAAGCTTCCATAAAAGCCAGACTAAGCAATAAAGTACCTCGTATTTTTCCCTCTGCCTCGGGTTGTCTTGCGATACCTTCTACAGCTTGCCCCGCGGCAGTACCTTGACCAACCCCAGGTCCAATAGAAGCAAGCCCAACAGCCAACCCAGCAGCAATAACGGAAGCGGCCGAAATCAATGGATTCATGATAAGTTCCTCGCACCAAAAAAAAAAATGGTTAATGATACAATCAACCAATAAATTTCGAACTCTTCGTTCTTTTTCTTGATTTAATCTCTTTATTCAATTATTCAATATTGAATTCCCAGTTCCAAACGAAAAGGAGGGATTTTTAGTGAAATCCCTATCGAAATCTCCAGGGCAGATTAGATATATCTTTTAGACGACCTCTCTTTTAACGAATATCTAACTATATAAATAGTTAATATTGCATATACACGTCTTTCTTCCATAACGTAAACCAACTATTCGTATCTTAAATTCAATCGGATTCTAAAAAAATTTTTTAGATGTTGAAATATTCACAAAAATAAAGTTGGCTTATAGCCATTATTCCATTATTTATATATATATTCCATAAACTTAGTTTGATTTCACTCTTGTAAATAATCCATTTTTTTCGGAATATCATTTTTTTTAATTATTCTCTTCCTTATCATTATCCCACTTGGATACAATCAATCTAAATGGACAAATTCATTAGTCTGAATCATTGCATAGAAATATAAGTCTTTGTTTTCTTGTAAGTTATTTTATTATTTTTTTTTTATAATTTAGTAATATTTTAGTATTAGTCAATCTATTGAATTGAATAAAACCGATTGAAATAGAAATTGAATTGAATAAAACCGATTGAAATAGAAATCGCTCTATCTCTATAGAAAAACCCCTTTTTTTAATCACATGTTGGAAACAACTCTTATTCAGATTATGACTCCTAAAATTGGATTGGAATTGAATGAACAAAATAATCAAGCCAAAAAAAATTGATTGGACGAAGGTATAAATGATTCAAACGAATTCTAGGAAAAAGATCGTTTAGGAAAAAACTCTTTTAGATTTCTTTCCTTTTTGTTTTTACTATTCCTTTAGATCGTTATAAACTTTTTTTCTATTTATGTGTATATTTATGTTCACTACGTATAAGTAGATTATCTTGAACAATAATAGATTGCCTTAGACTATAAGATAAAAAAGGCTATTTCAAAACAAAATTCGTTAATGATGCCCCTCAATGGATTCGCCTATATAAGCCGCAGCTAAAGTTGCAAAAATAAGAGCTTGAATACCACTTGTAAATAATCCAAGGAACATGACAGGTATAGGAACCACTGAAGGTACTAAAGAAACAAGAACAACAACTACTAATTCATCCGCTAATATATTTCCGAAAAGTCGAAAGCTAAGTGATAAAGGTTTTGTGAAATCTTCTAAAATGTTAATGGGTAAAAGAATTGGAGTTGGTTGAATGTATTTACTGAAATAACCTAATCCTTTTTTGCTAAGGCCCGCATAAAAATAGGCTATTGACGTAAGTAAAGCTAAAGCAACGGTAGTATTTATATCATTCGTAGGTGCAGCTAACTCCCCATGAGGTAACTCTATAATCTTCCAAGGTAAAAGTGCACCCGCCCAATTAGAAACAAAAATAAATAGAAACATCGTTCCAATAAAGGGGACCCATGGGCCGTATTCCTCTCCGATCTGAGTTTGGCTCACATCTCGAATGAATTCAAGGACATATTCGAAGAAATTCTGACCGCTAGTTGGAATGGTTTGGGGGTTCCGAACAGCTACAACGGCTGAACCTAATAAGATAGCAATTACAACCCAAGAAGTAATAAGTACCTGGGCGTGTACTTGGAAACCTCCTATTTTCCAATAGAAATGCTGGCCTACTTCCACACCAGATATATCATATAACCCTTTTAGGATGTTGATGGAACATGATAGAACATTCATACTACCCCCTGAAAGAAAACTTTAAAAGGAATTATTTTGATTCAACCATCGTTTTTTTTATTTGCCTACTAAAATTGTATATTTTAAATACCAAAAAATCACATAATATAGCTAGTTATTTTTATCTCTTTTGCACGATTGACAAATAGTAACCGATTATATATCCATAAATATATGGAGTTCACAAAAAAATTTCTTTATCTGATTATTAATCTATCTTATTATTAATCAGGAATTTCGTATATAGCTAGAACGACCCTCACAAATTGCAAATACTAATTTATTAAGAATTAATCGGATTGAAGCTATAGCGTCATCATTCGCTGGAATCGAAATATCTGCGAGATCCGGGTCACAGTTTGTATCAATTAAACAAATGGTTGGAATTCCCAAAGTGATACATTCCCGAAGAGCCGTATATTCTTCTTGCTGATCAACGAGTATTACAATATCGGGTAACCCTGTCATATATTTAATCCCACCCAGATATGTTTGCAAGTGAGCTAACTGTCTCTTCAATCGAGTCCCATCTCCTTTCGGAAGACGGTTGAGTCTACCGGTCTTTTGTTCCATTCTCAAGTCCCTGAACTTTTGAAGTCTAGTTTCTGTAGTAGACCAATTCGTTAAAATACCGCCGAGCCATTTTTTATTAACATAATGACACCGAGCCCTTATTGCAGCCCGGGCTACTGAATCCGCTGCTTTATTTTTGGTACCAACAATTAAGAATTGTTTTCTCTTGCTTGCTGCATTAAAAATTAAATCACAAGCTTCTGATAAAAAACGAGCAGTTCTAGTAAGATTTGTAATATGAATACCTTTACGTTTTGCAGAGATATAAGGAGCCATTCTTGGGTTCCATTTTCTAGTACCATGACCAAAATGAACTCCCGCTTTCATCATCTCTTCTAAATTAATGTTCCAATATCTTTTTATCATTTCTACCCACACTGCCTCTCTCTCTCTTTCTTTTTCAAACAAAGAAAAAGAGAGAGGGGGTACCCTGAAATAAATAATTGTTCCGATGGAACCTTATCTTTTCCCGGAGTTGGATGTTGATATACGATCCAAGCAATTAATTTCATTCTAGTCCTTATTTTCTTTATTACTATTAATAAATCACATGGAACAAATCACAGGACCACGATTAATTAAAATAAAAGGATGAATCCACTCTTAGGAATCATTAAATCCTAGAAATGCTTATTCTGATGTATCATAGAAATTTCTTGAAATGCAAGAATCAAATAACTCTCTCTGGTGGAATAAAATATCTCTATCTCTAAATTCCCCCTCGAATAAATTCTTCTTTTTGCTGTTCAAAGGCATCTTTTTATGTTTCCTTGAGCCTTGCACGAATCTTTTGAATCCGGTACCGACGGGTATCATACCGCCTAGAACAACGTTTTCTTTTAGGCCTTTCAACCAATCGATACGACCGCGGAGAGCAGCTTTTGCTAAAACGCGAGCAGTTTCTTGAAAACTCGCCTCGGATATGAAACTTTGAGTATTCAGAGATGCTCTCGTTATTCCCAATAATACGGGTCGGTAACAGATGGCTTCTTCCAAAGCGCGTCCCGTTCGTTCTGCTCGGAACAATCCAATTAGTTCTCCGGGTGAAAAAACATTAGACATTCCGTCTTCTGAAACCAATACTTTTGATGTTATTTGCCGTACAATAATTTCTATATGCCTATTATGGATCTGCACCCCTTGAGATCGATAAACTTTTTGGATCTTATTAACCAAAGAGATACGACTTTGCACGATAGTTAACTCAGCACCAATCAGGAATCCCCAAGGAATTCCAAGAATTCTTGTTATACACTCGTTCCAACCCTCAACTCTCTTTTCTAGGTTTATCGATATTGAATCAATTGAACGCACTTCTAACACTTGTTCCACTTTTGGAAGACCCTGCGTTATATCACCAGATCTCGATTTTTCATATATAAATGTAACTAATGTAGCTCCTTCGTAAAGGATTTCTCCATAATGGCCATGAACGGTTGCTCCTGGCGTGGCCAAATAAGGCTTAGCCGATCTTATTACTACAGAGTCAATGTGAACAATTATAACTTGACCCGATTTTAGATGTGGTCCGCTTTTGGCAATACATACATTTTCACAAATAAATTGTCCCAGTCTAATTATTGTGAAGAAAGATTCCCAATCATTAGGATGATAATTATGATGGAGAAAATACCAATTCAAAGTGAATGGATTCAAAACACTCTTACTGCATGGATCGGGATTAACAATTCTCCCGGTTTCATCCATTAAATAATATTTAAGTACTTGAAAAGTCTCTTTTAAATTGTCAAGTTTCAAATATTTAGTTATGGAGATCTGATTATGAGTTATTAAATTGAAATGGTTTAATAAATCAAAATTTGCAATTTGAAGGGCTGTTCCTAATGGGCCCAACGAATTTTGAATTGAAATTAGAGGATCGCTTTTAATTGATTCTTTTATTACATTGTGATCTTTTACATCATTGAATGCATCCATTCGAAAACAATTAGATGATGACAAAATTAGCAAAGATTGACATTCCTTATTTCTATTCAATAACGTACTAATAGTTCCGTGATTTTGTTTAAGTGATTGTTGAATCCTTGCCTTGGAATAACTGGGATAAAATGGATTAATATTGGTGGGATCTGATCCATTATTAGAGATCGGTCCTAAACCTGATGGATCATTCCTGTTTCGAGTTCTACTACTGATATAGGAAATTTTGGATTTCAATAGATTGATTCTTAGGAAATCACGAATCAGACCATTTGTGCTTACTTCAACAAAAGAAGCGCGGGCCTCCTCGATAGAAGAACTTTTTTTGTCTTGATCCCAATTCAAGACTAAACAAGTACGAACTAATTGAATACTTGTGTCAGAAATTCCCCGAATTGGTTTACTATTTCCATAAAGAATATAATTGACAACTCGAAGTTTCA